GTACTATTTCTGCATCTCCCTGACCAAATCCACCCACATTAGGATTACTCGTTAATGGTTGATCCAATTTGATGGATTCACCCTCTGAAACAAGAACTTCTGGTCCCGGAGGGATAATATCAACCACTTCACGTCCATCCGATGGATCTGTTATGGTTATTTCATACCCCCCTTTTTCTTTTCGTATGATTTTACTTACTATGCCCGCCCCTGTAGCATTATAAACTGTATTGTTACTCTTGCTTCCGTCGGGATAAATCTGTCCCCTTCCTCTATTCCCCCCTACATATATAGGATATTTTAAGAAGTGAACATCTTTCTTAGTAGCGGGGTCGGGGGAAAGAATAGGAAAGGTGATTTCACTATATTTCTGACCGGGGACAGGCCCTATCACAAGAATATTTTGTTTATTAGGGCGATAGCTCTGAAAAGACAAATTGCCTATCTTTTCTTTCATCTCGGGAGAAATACGATCGGGAGGAGCTAATTCAAACCCCTCCGGTAAAATAAGAACAGCCCCCACATTCAAACCCCCTTTCTTACCATTAGCAAGAACTTGTTTCACTTGCTTATCATAAGGAATTCGAACAACTGCTTCAAATACAGTATCAGGGAGTACCGCCTGTGGAACCTCAATATCCACGGGCTTATTAGCTAAATGGCAGTTGGCACATACAATACGCCCAGTCGCTTCTCGTGGATTTTCATAACCCTGCTGCGCAAAAATGGGATATGCACTTGAAATGGATGTCCGAGTTATGATATATATCATGAGTGATACGGAAATAGATCGAGTAATATGTTCCTTTATCCAAGAAAAAGTCTTTCTAGTTTGCATGGTCTAATCATTGATCCGAAAATTTCTACAATAAATTTGGCAGGTCTCTAGTATAGTTCCCTGTCCACGATTCTGCTATTTATTGGAATCATTTTACTAGAATACTATAGTATAAGTATACTATGAAAATAGTATGAAAATCGCCTGTTTTTAATACTTCTGTAGAACTACAAAGTAAGAAACATTCTAATTGGATTAATATCGGCGGATCTTTTATCAATCATTCATTGAATGATAAATAACTACAAGTGACGGAGATACACGATTTAAATAATGAAAAATCCAATATTTAAAAATAGTATCGAGAATAACTGGAAAAGTGGAAACAAGACCAGATATAATTTGATCATTATGACCAAATCCAAAATCTTTGTAGACAGAACCAATCATTAGTTCCCAACCATGGGGTGAATGAAATCCGATACATAAATCGGTTAATAAAAGAATCAAAAAAGCTTTGACTGTATCACTTAAGTTATATAGGAATTCTTGAGTCCAAGAGTTAAGAATAACAAGTTCTTGATTACCTAAAATAGAATAACCGGTTAGAATAACAAAACAGATTAGATTTGTTGAGAAGTGCAAAATCGTATGGATACGATCCTCATTGTGTATCTTGATTAATTGGATCGTTTCTTTGTGGATTTCTATAGGAAGCTTTTGTAGATGTGTCTCCGAGTATTCCTTGATCATTTCTTCCAAGAAGAGGATTTCCTCTAATTCTATGAACTTTTCTAGAAAAGTTTTTTCTTGCATATCATTCAAAAAATTTTCGGATTGACCCGTATTCGACCAACTAGTAACCCAAGATTCCATACTTTTAGTAAATGAGAGAGAAATCCACCAGGGCAGAAATACTATAGATGCAAGATACAAAAGAGGAGTGAATGCTTTCTTTTTTGCCATTTTTAACCTGTGAATTTTGAATTAACCCACTTCATTTGTCGACTCTATGTGATCCAATATTTCTTTCAAACCAAACATGAGTTCTAGACAAGGTATCAAACCTATGAATCTATTTTCTTTGTGATTTTGTTTGAATCGAGAAAGAATACAGAAATAGACTAAGACTCCACTTGGAATTCGACTGAAGAAATAATACAAAATTGTGTTTCCAGATATCTCAATTCATCAAATTCCAAACAAAACACGTGTCTCCTTTCGATCAATGAACAAAAGAAGTCCTTTACGGAATGAATATTGTTGAGATTTGGAGACGTAAAGAACTCTTTTTCTATCAAAATATCCAATATTTCAAAAAAATTCCAAGGAGTTTCCATAGTCAAGAATAGAATAATTGAGAGAAAGATATTGTGATGATCAAAAAATCGATTGACCAAAAGAAAAGAATTTACAAGATATGATTTATCTGCATCTAAAGTATCACTTAGTTATAGAAAAAACAAGATTCTTGTATTTTTCCCTCCTGCGGAGAAAGCATTCGTTCTTCAGCCCAATCCCTTTCTCAAAAGACTTCAATTGGTACGCGCAAGAAATAGGCCAATTCCGCGGCTTTTTGTTCAATTTCTCGTGGAGTCAAATTCTCATCAGTACGGGTCAACGGAATAGCCCCCCGGCCTCTGATGTCCATATAAAGGATACGGCGAGCATAAATACCCTCTTTAACTTCTATTCGAACGGATTGAATATCTTTTATACGGAATCGGAGGAATATGCGACGATTTTTTCCAGGAAATCCCCACCGAAAAATACACACCATTCCTTCCTTTCTATCGAATTGATCATAACCACTACCTACATTCCAGGAAATTGTGCACCACAAGTAGGAACTAATAAAGAGACCTGCGATCCCGTAGAAAGACATCACGATCCCTTGTGGAAAAAAAAGGATTTGCTGAGACGGAACAAAAGATATCAAATTTCTACCAAGATAACTGGAAGTTCCAACCAATAAGAATCCTAATGAACCTAAAAAAACGATAAGCGCCCAGCAAAAATTACTTAGTTTTCGAGACCCCGTTATAAGTTCTATCCATATATGTTCTGATCGCCAACTCATACTTGATCCGATTGCATTTTATTGGAATTGAGAGAATACCCCAAATGGTTTTGACTTTACTTTTTTGTTTCCGAATGAACTTTCATCAACTAGCACTAGTTTAATGTGAACTAGCACTAGTTTGATGGGAACCTTTAGGAGTAATTCCTCAAATTGGTTAGATCTAAAATAATAACACACCCTTCCTATGATCCCAATATACAGATATACATATAGATCCGCCAACTTTACATTTTGGGTATCCAGTAGTCCTGATCTATTTCAAACTAGCTGGAATTCAGTTACCCATAGATCATTTTCTGCAGGCATAAGAGCTTTTCCTTTATGTTCGTCAGAAATCACATGTTCTACCTTATTTCCCGAAATAAATATATGCGTTATGCTACAAGTCTAAGTTTCAAAAAAACGGATGAGATTGGGTCCCCTCAGATCTAAACAATCTTGTTTTTTTGAACATGAAGAAATAAAGAAGCCATTGCAATTGCCGGAAATACTAGGCCTACTAAAGGCACAAAAATAGAGGGAAATGGGAAAGTTGTCATAAAATGGGTACCTCGATTTACTATTTGTACCTGTTCTTATTGTTTTTAATATCATATTTATTATTTATACTAATTATAATTAATAATTGTAATTAGTATGAATTCGTAGTTATTATGAATTCATTCAATTTGAAAATTCTTATTACAGATATAAGTATCTAATTGAGTATATAGAATAAGTCCAAGGAATGTAGAACGCAAAAAATGGACTTATTCGTCTATCTACATGAAAGATACATATGATAATTCATTTGATTATTTTTCTTCATTTCTTTGTGTTTTGTTATTGTCTTCGAATTTAATATTAATAGGAGTTTCTTACAAATTATTGAAAGATTCATTAGAATGCGGCACAACCGGGATTTTTAGTGAAAATAGGATTTTCGGGGGATGAAGAAAGATACAAAACCATACATCTATTTTTTTCTATATTTGAATTTGATTCTATACCTAAGACAAAATTCGTTTTATTTGCCTAATTTCACGAAAGGAAGAACTCGTGTTTTTATCTTGTTGATAGAGACTTCTTAATTAGTAATTGGGAATCCAGGTAAAAAAAAGAGTTATCCACCACTTTTTATTCTTTTTACAATTAGATCTTAGGTCACCAAAGAAAACTTCATTCTTAGTTACTTTGATTCCGATAAGCAAACTACTTGTTTGCTACAAATAATTGAACCTAGTGCATTGAATTGGAATTCAAGGGAAAGAAGGCGTGGAGCTTAAATAACTCACTCAGAACACTTTTTAAAAGATTACGTGGTACGATTAGGTCAAATAAGCCCTTCTGGAATAAATATTCAGAAGCTTGTGAACCTTCGGGTATCGTTTTATTCAATGTTTGTTCAATTACTCTTTTACCCGCAAATGCAATGTAGGAATTTGGTTCTGCAATAATAATATCTCCCAACATACCAAAACTAGCTGTTACCCCGCCGGTAGTAGGAGATGTAAGGATTGATACATACAATAACTTTTTATTTGATTGGTAATCATATAAGGCAGACGAGATTTTAGCCATTTGCATCAAGCTCAAACTTCCTTCTTGCATGCGCGCCCCCCCCGAAGCGCACACTATAATAAGAGGTATAAATTGATTGGTAGCGTACTCAATCAAACGGGTTATTTTCTCCCCGACTACGGAGCCCATACTACCCCCCATAAATTTAAAATCCATAACCCCAATTGCTACGGGAATACCATTTAGTTGACCTACGCCTGTTTGAACAGCCTCGGTTAATCCTATGTTTCTTTGATAAAAATCAATACGATCTTTATAAGTCTCCTCCTCCGAATGAAATCCAATGGGATCCCCGGAGACCATGTCTTCATCCATAGGATCCCAAGTACCGGGGTCGATCAAAACTTCGATTCTTTCTGAACTACTCATTTTCAAATGATATCCACATTGTTCACAAATATTAATTTGTGATTTCAAAAGTTTCTTATAATTTAATCCATAACAATTTTCGCATTGAACCCACAACTGCTTGTATTTTTGAGTTTCATCGAGATCGCTAGCTCTTAGAGTTAAATCACTACTCTTCGCGCGGGTTCGTATACTGGGTTCACTACTAGTTTTACGTTTCTGAAAAACGCA